ACGATTGATTCATTCTATGCATTTAAATCTGACAATAGTGACATAATCATACCCCTTCCATTTTGATTGAAAAAACAAAGAAATAAAGAAGAGGTAAATAAAGTCGAATAGTCTTCTTCACAGCATACATACTATGACTAATAATGCGGCACTAATAATTCCCAAAATCTGATAGAAAAAGAATATAAACAAGCAAAAGGCTTTTCAGAAGTTTTTTTTGATCATAGAGAATTACATAATACAATTTCCAACAAAAATTTGGTTTTTTTTAGAACTTGATAAACTAGAAATTCATTTCGGACAATTGAACCTTCTCAAACTGTTTCTTTTTAAGAACCAAAAAGATTTGTGCCAAAATAATAGATGCCAAAAAGAGCAAAAGGCCTTGTACACGTAATGGATCTTGAAGTACTATTTCCGCATCTCCCTGACCAAATCCACCTACATTCGGATTACTCGTTAATGGTTGATCCAGTTTGATGGATTCGCCCTCTGAAACAAGAAGTTCTGGTCCTGGAGGGATAATATCAACCACTTGACGTCCATCCGATGCATCCACTATGGTTATTTCGTATCCCCCTTTTTCTTTTCGTATGATTTTGCTTACTATACCCGCCGCTGTAGCATTATAAACATTATTGTTACTCTTGCTCCCGTCGGGATAAATCTGACCCCTTCCCCTGTTCCCGCCTACGTATATGGGATATTTTAAGAAGTGAACGTCTTTCTTAGTAGCGGGGTCCGGGGAAAGAATAGGAAAGGTGATTTCACTATATTTTTGACCAGGAACAGGACCTATCACAAGAATATTTTTTTTCGTGGGGCGATAGCTCTGAAAAGACAGATTGCTTATCTTTTCTTTAATCTCGGGCGAAATACGATCAGGCGGGGCTAATTCAAACCCCTCAGGTAAAATAAGAACAGCTCCCACATTCAAGGCTCCTTTTTTACCATTAGCAAGAACTTGTTTCAGTTGTAGATCATAAGGAATTCGAACAACTGCTTCAAATACAGTATCAGGAAGTACCGCTTGTGGAACCTCGATATCCACGGGCTTGTTAGCTAAATGGCAATTGGCACATACAATACGGCCAGTCGCTTCTCGTGGATTTTCATAACTCTGCTGTGCAAAAATAGGATACGCATTTGAAATGGGTGCCTGAGTTATTATATATATTATGAGCGATACGGCAATGAATCGAATAATCTCTTCCTTTATCCAAGAAAAGGTATTTCTCATTTGCATGGTCCAATCATTGATCCCGAAGATTTCTACAATAAAATTAGATAAGTCACTAGTATAGTTCCCTATCTATGATTCTGTTATTTACTGAAATAATTTTACTCGAATATTGAAGAATCCCCCGGGTGGGTAGAAAAAATAAGTACAATTTTGACTGTTTTACTTATGTTACAAAGTAACAAACATTATAATTGGATAGGTCGATCATTTTTCAATCATTCATTGAATGATAAATAACTACAAGTGACGGAGATACACGATTTAAATAACGAAAAATCCAATATTTAAAAATTGTATCTAAAATGACTGGAAAAGTAGAAACAACACCAGATATAATTTGCTCATTATGAGCAAATCCAAAATCTTTGTAGATAGAGCCAATCATTAGTTCCCAACCATGGGGCGAATGGAACCCTATACATAAATCAGTTAATAAAAGAATAGAAAAAGCTTTTATTGTGTCGCTTAAATTATATAGAAATTCTTGAAGACAAGAGTTAAGAAAAATAAGTTCTTCATTACTTAGAATAGAATAAACACTTAGAATAACGAAAGAAATTATATTTGTTGAGAAATGTAAAATCGTATGGATACGACCCTCATTGTGCATCTTGATCAATTGGATCGTTTCATTGTAGACCCCGACGTGAAGCTTTTGTAAACGCCTTTCCGGGTATTCCTTTAGCATTTCGTCGAAGAGGGAGAGTTCCTCTAATTCTATGAATTTTTTTAGAATACTCTTTTCTTGAATATCATTCAAAAGAATTTCGGAGGGCCTAGTATTCCACCAATTATTAACCCAAGATTCCAGACTTTTATTAAATGTAAATGATAGAGAGATCCACCAAGGCAAAAATACTATAGATGCAAGATATAGAAGGGAAATAAATGCTTTCTTTTTTGCCATTTGCTCGTCTGTGAATTTTGAAATGAACTCATCTCATTCGTCGACTCTATACGATACTAATATTTGTATCAAATATCAGTTCTATTACATTACAAGTTATTGAGCGTATTCCCCGTTTTTATTTGTGATTCAGTACAATGGTTGGTCCTTGAATTTAGAAAGAATACACAACAACAATACAGAAATACAGAAATAGAATAAGAAGGATTCCACTTCAAATTGAATGAAGAAATAAATAAACTAGAATATTATATATAATATTCTTTCAAAATATATCAATTGCTCAAATTGGAAGCAATTATCCCCTTTGGATGAATGCACGAAAGAGACATTTCAAATAATGAATATTATTCGAATTTCGAGACGAAAGAACTCCCGGTTTATCAAGATATCCAAAAATCTCGAAAAAAAAAAAGCTCACTGGCAGTCCTGAGTACAGGAATAATTGATAGAATTTTTTGAAGAAAACTGTGATGCTATGATCAAAAATGAGTGTCAAAACAAGACAGAAAGGTTATCATTATAAGCGGCCCAATCGGTGGGGAATTAACGAGCACAAAAAAAAGATAAAAAACGTTGATTAACAAAAAAGGAGAGATGATTTACAAGAGAGAATCTCTCTGTATTTACTAACTTCGAAATATTGAAAATAAAAAAAAAAAAGAGAAATTCTTTATTCCGAAATGTTTTGATATATGAGATGAATCTATTATTTCGATTTGTTACTTGTTTCGTTACTGAATTGATTTCAGTGGATTTACATACTCATCAAAAATAATTTATGGACAAAAACTATTTCGCTTTATGATTGGTCCGTGTACATTTACTTTTTTTGTTCTAATCAGAGTTCGGCAGAAACTTCAGTTAAGTTATGCTATAGAAAAAAGAGAAAGAGAATTCTTGAGTGATAGTTTTTTCCCTTTTGTTTTGCTAAGAAAGCATTCTCAAAATACTTCAATTGGTACACGCAAGAAATAGGCCAATTCAGCAGCTTTCTGTTCAATTTCTCGTAGAGTCAAATTCTCATCGGTACGAGTCAAGGGAATGGACCCCTGACCTCTGATTTTCATATAAAGGACACGACGAGCATAAATACCCTCTTTAACTTCTATGCTGATGGATTGAATGTCTTTCATAAGGAATCGGAGGAAGATGCGACGATTTTTTCCAGGAAATCCCCAACGAAAAATACACACTATTCCTTCTTTTATATCGAATCGATCATAACCACTACCCACATTCCACAAAATTGTGCACCACAAATATGAACTAATAAAAAGACCCGCGATTCCATAGAAAGACATCACTATTCCTTGTGGAAAAAAAATTATTTGCTGAGAGGAAGGTATAAAATTCCTACCAAGATAACTAGAAGTTCCAACCAATAAAAACCCTAATGAACCTAAAAAAAGGATAAAAGCCCAGCAGACATTACTCGGTTTTCGAGACCCCGCTATAAGTTCTATCCATATAAGGTCTGATCGCCAACTCATACTATACTAGATCTAGTTGCATTTTATTGTAATTGGTAGATAACCCCAATAAATTTGACTTTAATTTTTTTGTTTCCGAAGTAATCCTCATCGACTAGTATTATTATGATGTGAAGCTTTAGGAGTAATTCATCAATTGCTTAGAGCTAAACTAAAATAATAACATCCTTTTTTTTATGATTTCTTATAGATATCCACAGACATTTAGATATATTGACTTTACGTTTCAGAAATTCATCCCGATAATGATTTATCTTCAAATAGCTATAATTCATTTTCCCATATATCGTGTTTATGCATACGAGCTTCTGCTCGGAGAAAGCTACACGTTATACCCTATTTTACTAAATAGATAATTGTGCTATGATCCAAGTAAGCCTAAGTCTTGAAAAAAAAAATAGATAAGATTTAACCCCATAATATCTAAAAAATCTTATTTTTTTGAACATGAAGAGATAAAGAAACCATTGCAATTGCCGGAAATATTAAGCCCACTAAAGGCACAAATATAGCGGGTAAGTTGCTGATAATTGTCATAGAATGAGTACCTCGATTTAATATTTGTACCTGTTATTTATTGTTATATTTGTTGTTCTATTAACATTTTAACCTGTTATAAAGATATATTATACTATCCTAATAAAATAGAATAAAATTCTACTTAAGTGAGTATTGAGTATATACAATACTAAAGAATATAAGAGTATATTATGTATATACTAAGATAACAATAAGAAGGAATAAATCTAATACGAAGTAGAAATACTAATCTATATAGAGATACTATAATACTAATATTTAATATATTAAATAGATAATATTAAGTATAATATAAGTATATAAAGTATATAATAAATGTAAATCAAAAGTGTAAATAAATAAATGGGCTTATTAATCATTTCTATATGTTTCTACATGAAATATATACGATAATCTATGATAATCCACTTTTTTATTATTTTATTCATTATTTATTTTTATTATTAGTCTATTTTATCTATTCTAAATTTTTATTAGTATATGTTTAGTATATGTATATTAGATATTAGAATTTTACAATTTTGAAAATTTAATAGAAAATTGAATATTTTAATATATTTAATATTGATATTATTACAAATTATTAAAAAATTCGTTATAATACGATCTAATAAAAGGGATTCTTAGTAAAACTGGGGTTCTCGGGGGATATAGAAAGATGCAGGACTCCCTTACCTTGCCTAATTTCACAGAAAAAAGAGAAAGAATTCACTCTTTTTTTTTGTTTGATAGATATTTCTTGATTACTAATCAAGAATATCGATAAAAAAGAATACGCATGATTCTTTACTACAATTCAATCTTATGTTACCAAAGA